AGCACCAAAGAGCAGAGTGATCCTGCTCGAGATAGGACCGGGTAAAGGGAAAAAGACAGAAAAGACCATAGAATAGCAATAGGAATCGCTGCTATCCGACAACTTTCTCCGCGGAGCCCGCAGCTAAAGGTTAACAAAAGATTGTAGAACCCATGGACTTACTATCTAAACGATACGAGACGGGTCAGTCAAGGGCCACCAGAGGCACAAAGCTGGCGAATATCCGTGAGAGCGGAAGATATAAAAGGTATAGGTAAGTAAGGCTTGCACCTCTTTTAAGATCAAGGGCAATAAGACGTCGAAGGAAGAATCCGCAATGCTTTGACATTCCTTTTCAAATGAGTTGTGCCCAGCCCAGTTAGTCCACTACTACAGATAGTAACTAGCACAGAAAAACAAGATGGAATCAAATACGGTGTTAATTAATTTACTGAAGTGAAGCAAGGAACGTAGTAACTCGACTGGTTGGAGAGGAACTTTGTTATTAGGGTTGAATTTCCAGTCTTCAGGCCTCAACACCGGAGTTCATCCTGAGGCCTAGGTAGGTAGGTAGTGACGTCTCTTGCTGGGTCTTCCATAAGGAATGGTCCTGTTAGTCTTAATCCAGCGACTGGCCTTGCTCCGAGCCGATATCCGAAGTATGGTTCGCTCGCTAGTTATATGCTTAACACATGCATCTGAGGTCAGAGGTGCCGCTAAGGTGAACGCTCAGCTTCAACTCTGACTATATATTAATATATAAGTGCACTGAAGGTTAACTATGTCAATCTACAACTCAATGTGATTGGCTTCGCCCGGGCTCAGTCTCTTTCGGCCGGTATGTAGAATCGTCGGAGCGAGCAGAGCAGCGGAGCGAAGTGGGCTGTGTAATCATTTGATTTTTTGACTTTTTTTGAATATAATATATAAGGGTAAGTAAGGAGCTGAAAACGAGTCCTTCGGAGGGCGAAGAAACTCATTAATTCATTGATGAGGGCCCCTCATTCAAATGTTATGCTTCGTGCTTCCCTCACATTTTGAGTTGATTCTTCCCAATTTCGAGAGTGAGATTGATCCGACCAAGTAGTAGTGCGGAAGCCAGTACATACATGGCTAGTTTCCAGGCAAGCCATCCATATTGGCATAACCTTCTTCTATGCCATCTAGCTTCATAGCCGATAGTTTCCGTTGATCATTATCTTCATCCATCGGATCAGCTCCTTCTTTTCTTATTTTTTTCAATGACTGCTTCTTATGCTTGCCCTCGTTCTTCTCTCTTCTCCTAGACCCACCCCCCTTACTGTCTGTTTAGGCCCCCTGCCAGGTACTCCAGTCTCATTGCGTACCGTCGTCTGCATCTTCTTGCCCTGTTTTAATAGTTGTTTGCTTTTATTAGATGGATTAGGCTTGGTTAAAAGCGTACCGTCAGGCAAGAAAAGGAACCGTAAACTAGCTTTACCGAGTTGGCTTCTTCGTATGAGCCCTAGCAGCATCTATTCCTTACTCTGTTTTCTGCTTTCAAGCCCCTAAGTAGGATCGTCTAACGAAGTCAGGTACGAGGGAATATGTTAATGCAAAAGAGGCGAAGAGGCTGGTGACCAGAGAAGGTCTGTGATGGAAGCAATTCCTGGCTTTCTGGTCTGTGATAAAAGCAATCTCTCTCCGGTCGGTTCGACTGTTAATGGAAAAATGAATAGATCCTTAGGAAGAAAAAGGCTCTTTTGCTCTTGTGTAGAATCAGTTGTTACAGAAGGAGCGGTTTTCGTTTCGCAATGGAATCAGAATTAGCTACGATCAATGAAAATATCGTAGTATAGTAAGAGCCAACGAAGTAGCTGTAACGTGAACAGCTAAAGCTCCTTACCTTATATGGGCTGCACCGCGCTGAATGATAAAATCCCATTTATTCTGATTTTTTTTACATTCCAACTCCCATGCCTTTCCGTTGGTCAACAACCAACCGTCGATTTCCCTTTTACTTCATTTTGAGAACAAGTCTCTCTTGGGGGAGCAGAGCATGCAAAATCGAGCAATAGATGGATCTTAGAAGAATTCCACTTTGAACGGCACGACTCTTTCGATTTTTGCGCTGGCATTTGAGTTGTCTCCCCTCCTCTTTCAATCGACACACTCGACGCAGATAGCTCCGGTGGCCCCGGCTTCTGCCTCTATCAGGCTTAGGCTGCCCCCACCCCCACAGAGCCACAGCATGGAGTAGCTGCTCCCGCGCTACAACCAATCAAAATTTTATACGGATCGATATATGATGATGCTAAACCGAGACGGAGATAGAGAAAGAGGGCGAAGAAACTCATTAATTCATCGATGAGAGGGCTGCCGCGCCTCCCTTTGTTGGCTCTTCAAGACAAAAACACTCATAGGAATGGTGCTAATTCCCATGTTCCTTCTAGTCTCGTTTGGTTTCGAAAGCCTCCCCCTCCCTGTCTCTTACTCTTTGAAAGCTGTCATCCTGGATTTTTTTTTGAATGGTTTCTTTGTTCTCTTATTTGGATTGAAAGAA